GTTATTATAGCTTAATATAAAGCATGGCACTGAAGATGCCAAGATGGGTATTAATAACCCAAATAACACAAAGATTTGGTCCTAATCTTAATGTTACTTTTTACTAAACCTACACATGTAAGTATCAGCAAACCAGTGAAAATGCCCTAAAAGTCCACACCAGACAAAAGGAGCCGGTATCAGGCACGCCATGACAGCCCAAAACACCTTGCTTCGCCACACCCCCAAGGGTACTACAACAGTGATTAACTTTAAGCAATAAGCATAAGCTTGACTTAGTTATAGTAAATTACACTCAGGGTTGGTAAATCTCGTGCCAGCCACCGCGGTTATACAAGAAACCCAAAGCAACAATAATAGCGGCGTAAAATGTGGTTAAACTAAATTCATAAAAACCTAAGGTTGCCCCTTCCACCAAACTGTCATACGTAAAGTACAAATCAACTCAATACGAAAGTAGCCTTAATGTACCAGAAAACTTGAATCCACGATCGTTAAGACACAAACTGGGATTAGATACCCCACTATGCTTAACCCTAAACTTAGATAATTTAAATACAAAACTATCCGCCAGAAAACTACGAGCAAAACGCTTAAAACTCCAAGGACTTGGCGGTACCTCAAATCCACCTAGAGGAGCCTGTTCTATAATCGATAATCCACGATAAACCTCACCATCCTTTGCCAACTCAGCCTATATACCACCGTCACAGCCTACCTTATGAAAGTCAAAAAGTAAGCTCAATAGCCACAACAGCTAACAAGTCAGGTCAAGGTGTAGCCAATTAAGATGGAAGAAATGGGCTACATTTTCTATAGTAGAAATAAACCACGGAACAGAACTATGAAACATAGCCTAGATTAAGAAGGATTTAGCAGTAAATTGAGAACAGAGAGCCCAATTTAAACTGGACCTGAGGTGCGCACACACCGCCCGTCACCCCCATCAACTAACAAATACTCAACCGTAAATAACACCTTATTAACACAAACAGATGGGGTAAGTCGTAACAAGGTAAGTGTACCGGAAGGTGTACTTGGACTACAAAATATAGCTTAATCTAAAGCATTCAGTTTACACCTGAAACATACCCACCAAACCAGGGTTATTTTGAGCAAAAACTCTTAGCTCGAATAACTAACATAACTCAACTAAACCATAATATTTATTAAAACCAAATTAAAACATTCTTATTAATCCTAGTACGGGCGACAGAAAAGATTACAGAAGCAATATAAATAGTACCGTAAGGGAAAATTGAAAAAATGAAAAACCCTTAAGCAAAAAAAAGCAAAGATTAACCCTTGTACCTTTTGCATTATGATTTAGCCAGCAATAACTAAGCAAAGAGAACTTAAGTTTAAAATCCCGAAACTAAGTGAGCTACTCAAAGGCAGCCAATAATCCAAAGCTATAATCATCTCTGTGGCAAAAGAGTGATAAGACCTTTAAGTAGAGGTGAAAAGCCTAACGAACCTAGTGATAGCTGGTTGCTCAATAAAAGAGTATAAGCTCAACCCTAAACATTCTAAAAACAACCAAAAGTCCAAAGAAAATTTTTAGGAGCTATTCAATTAGGGTACAGCCAAATTGAAACAGGATACAACCTAAAACGAAGGATAAAACACTCAACAATTAATCTTACGTAGGCCTTAAAGCAGCCACCACCAAAGAAAGCGTCAAAGCTCCATCCATACAAATATTAACAATAATTTACTCCTCAAACAACACTGAGCCATTCTACTAAAATAGAAGAACCAATGCTAAAATGAGTAACAAGAAGATAAACTTCTCTTTATACGCCAGCTTAAATCAGAACAGACAAACTACTGATTATTAACAACCTCTATAAGTATAATAAAATTAAACATAATATATAACACAAACTGTTAACCCAACACAGGAGCGTAAAATAAGAAAGATTAAAATCTGTAAAAGGAACTAAGCAAACAAAGAGCCCGACTGTTTACCAAAAACATAGCCCCTAGCGACAACAAGTATTAGGGGTGATGCCTGCCCAGTGATAATATTCAACGGCCGCGGTATCCTAACCGTGCAAAGGTAGCGTAATCACTTGTCCTTTAAATAAGGACTCGTATGAAAGGCTAAACGAGGTTCTACCTGTCTCTTACAGCTAATCAGTGAAATTGATCTCCCTGTGCAAAAGCAGGGGTACAAATATAAGACGAGAAGACCCTGTGGAACTTCAAATAAACCATCAACTAACACCACACTTACCCTAATGGCCTATAAACAAATTAATAACTGATACATATTTTTGGTTGGGGCGACCTCGGAGCAAAACAAAACCTCCGAAAAAAGAACACAACCCTTTACTTAGCCAAACAAATCAAAGTGTTCACAACAAAATGATCCAATCTATTTGATCAACGAACAAAGCTACCCCAGGGATAACAGCGCAATCCCGTCACAGAGTCCTTATCGACGACGGGGTTTACGACCTCGATGTTGGATCAGGACATCCTAATGGTGCAACAGCTATTAAGGGTTCGTTTGTTCAACGATTAAAGTCCCACGTGATCTGAGTTCAGACCGGAGTAATCCAGGTCGGTTTCTATCTATAATTTAATCTTTTCCAGTACGAAAGGACCGAAAAGAAAAGGCCTATATTAATAATATGCCTTAAACTTATATTAGTGAATATAACTGAACTAACAATAAGAATATTACTACCAACCCAAAACACAGGGTTATTGGGGTGGCAGAGCCAGGTAATTAATGCAAAAGACCTAAACCCTTTATTCAGGGGTTCAACTCCCCTCCCCAATTATGTCTTCATTACTATCCAACTTATTATCCCCCCTAATATATATAATTCCTATTTTAATTGCCGTAGCCTTTTTCACCTTAATTGAACGAAAAATCCTAGGCTATATACAATTACGAAAAGGCCCTAACATCGTAGGCCCATACGGCCTATTACAACCCGTAGCGGATGGAGTAAAACTATTCACAAAAGAACCAATCTACCCTACAAACTCATCCCCTGTATTATTTATACTTGCCCCAACCCTCGCCCTATTACTAGCCCTATCAGTTTGAATACCATTACCCATACCATTCCCACTTGCAAACCTTAACCTAGGCTTCCTTTTCTTAATCACCATTTCCAGCTTTACAGTATATTCAATTATATGGTCCGGTTGGGCCTCAAACTCAAAATACGCCCTGATAGGAGCTTTACGAGCAGTCGCACAAACCATTTCCTACGAAGTAACCCTTGGCATCATTCTTATCTCAATAGTCTTATTTTGCGGCGACTTCAACATACAAACCTTTATAACAACTCAAGAACCAATACTACTAATTTTCTCCTCATGACCCTTAATAATAATATGATATATTTCTACCCTAGCAGAAACAAACCGATCACCATTTGACCTCACAGAAGGAGAATCCGAACTCGTATCAGGCTTCAACGTAGAATACGCCGCTGGCCCATTCGCATTACTATTTTTAGCAGAGTACGCCAACATCCTAATAATAAACATAATTACCACTATTATATTCCTCAATTCACCCATAACTAATAATCGACCAGAACTATTCACCATATTTCTAATCCTAAAAACTATATTATTATCAGCAAGCTTCCTATGAGTACGTGCCTCCTACCCACGATTCCGATATGACCAACTAATATTTTTACTATGAAAAAACTTTCTTCCTATTACATTAGCATTATGCCTATGACACAACTCTATAATTATTACATTTGCTGGATTACCCCCTATACTCTAGGACACGTGCCTGAATTAAAGGATTACCTTGATAGGGTAAACAACAGAGGTTTAAATCCTCTCGTCTCCTTAGAAAAATAGGACTTGAACCTACACCTAAGAGATCAAAACTCTTTATACTCCCATTATATTATATTCTAGTAAAGTCAGCTAATCAAGCTTTTGGGCCCATACCCCAACAATGTTGGTTTAAATCCTTCCTCTACTAATGAATCCACACGCAAACATAATTATTACATTAAGCTTAATTTTAGGCCCAGTAATTACAATCACAAGTAACCACTGAATTATAGCATGAGTAGGACTAGAAATCAATATACTAGCAATTATTCCACTAATCGCCAAACAACACCACCCACGAGCAATCGAAGCCTCCATTAAATACTTCCTAACCCAAGCCGCAGCTTCATCATTACTCCTATTTTCTATTATTAACAATGCCTGAAACACAGGACAATTCGACATCACACAACCAACAAATACAATATCCAGCACAATAATAACCGCTGCACTAACAATGAAACTAGGATTAGCCCCATTCCATTATTGACTTCCAGAAACCCTACAAGGTACCACAACAATAATAACCTTAATCTTAACAACCTGACAAAAACTAGCCCCACTAACTCTACTAATAATAATTAATCAATCCTTAAACACATCATTATTAGTAACACTAAGCCTACTATCAATACTAGTCGGAGGGTGAGGGGGATTAAACCAAACCCAACTGCGAAAAATCATAGCATTTTCTTCAATCGCACACCTGGGATGAATAACTATAATCCTAACCTTATCAACTAAATTAACATTATTGACCTTCTATACATACATCACCTTAACTACAACAATACTCTTAACAATCAAACTATTAGAAATTAACAAAATATCCACAGCAATAACATCATGAACAAAATCACCTATATTAAACGCCATAATAATGCTTAACTTAATATCACTAGCAGGCCTCCCCCCATTAACAGGATTCATACCAAAATGATTAATCCTCCAAGAACTAACCAAAAACCATATAACAATCATTGCAACAACATCAGCCATCCTCTCATTACTAAGCTTATTTTTTTACATCCGAATCGCATACTACTCAACCATCACATTACCCCCAAATACAACTAATTATTCACAACAATGACGACATAAAAACCAACAAAAACCCTATCTACCATTAATAATTATTACCTCTTCCATACTCACTCCAATCATGCCCACATTTATAATAATTATATAGAAACTTAGGATAACGTTTAAACCAGGGGCCTTCAACCCCCCAAATAAGAGCCAAACAACTCTTAGTTTCTGCAATTACCCAATAAGACTTATAAGACCTTATCCTATATCTACTGAATGCAACCCAGACGCTTTAATTAAGCTAAAGCCTTACTAGACAAATGGGCCTTGATCCCATAAACAATTTAGTTAACAGCTAAACACCCCATCCAGCGGGCTTTTGCCTAAAAATTTCCCGCTTTAAAAATAAAAGCGGGAAAACCAGGGCACAACTTAAAGTGATTTCCAGATTTGCAATCTGGCGTGAATTTCACTACAAGGTTTGATAAGAAGGGGGTTTAACCCCTGTGAAAAGGTTTACAGCCTAACGCCTGCTCAGCCATCTTACCAGTGACTTTAACCCGTTGATTATTTTCTACTAATCACAAAGACATTGGCACCCTTTACTTAATTTTCGGTGCCTGAGCAGGTATAGTTGGTACAGCTTTGAGTTTATTAATCCGAGCAGAACTAAGTCAACCTGGTACCCTTTTAGGGGACGACCAGATTTATAATGTGATTGTTACAGCACATGCTTTTGTTATGATCTTCTTTATAGTCATACCTGTAATAATTGGGGGGTTTGGTAACTGACTTGTACCCTTAATAATTGGAGCCCCAGACATAGCATTCCCACGAATAAATAATATAAGTTTTTGACTACTACCTCCCTCCTTACTACTTCTCCTGGCATCATCAGGTATTGAAACAGGAGCGGGAACTGGTTGAACCGTTTATCCCCCATTAGCTAGCAACCTGGCCCATATGGGCGCATCAGTAGATTTAACTATTTTCTCCTTACATCTAGCCGGAGTATCTTCAATCCTCGGGGCTATCAATTTTATTACTACGGCTATCAATATAAAATCCCCAACAATATCACAATACCAAACTCCTTTATTCGTTTGATCAGTAGTTATTACAGCCGTACTATTATTACTTTCATTACCAGTATTAGCCGCAGGTATTACAATATTACTCACAGATCGAAACCTAAATACAACCTTTTTTGATCCTTCTGGAGGAGGAGATCCTATCCTATATCAGCATTTATTTTGATTCTTCGGCCACCCAGAAGTTTACATCCTTATCCTCCCTGGGTTTGGTATGATCTCCCATGTAGTGACGTACTACGCTAATAAAAAAGAACCATTCGGCTACATAGGAATAGTATGAGCAATAATATCAATTGGTTTCTTAGGGTTTATTGTATGGGCCCACCACATATTCACCGTAGGTATAGATGTCGACACACGAGCCTACTTTACATCAGCTACAATAATTATCGCTATCCCAACAGGAGTAAAAGTATTTAGCTGATTGGCCACATTACACGGAGGTCTTATTAAATGAGACGCTGCCATACTATGAGCTTTAGGTTTCATCTTCCTATTTACAATTGGAGGCTTAACAGGTATCGTTTTAGCTAACTCATCATTAGACATCGTACTACACGACACATACTACGTCGTAGCCCATTTCCACTATGTGTTATCAATAGGAGCTGTATTTGCCATTATAGCAGGTTTTACCCATTGATTTCCACTGTTCTCTGGTTACTCATTACATCAAACCTGGACCAAAGTACATTTTGGGGTAATATTTGCAGGTGTAAATATAACATTTTTCCCACAACACTTCTTAGGGTTAGCCGGTATACCACGACGCTATTCAGACTACCCAGATGCCTATACCCTATGAAACACCATCTCATCTATCGGGTCATTAATTTCCCTAATTTCAGTAATCATAATAATGTTTATTATCTGAGAGGCATTTTCATCAAAACGAAAAGTTACAATAATTGAACTCACAACCACCAACGTAGAATGACTTCACGGGTGTCCCCCTCCATATCACACCTATGAAGAACCCACCCATGTACAAAGCACAAGAAAGGAAGGATTTGAACCCCCTTAAGTTAGTTTCAAGCCAACCACATGACCTTTATGTTTCTTTCTCAAAGACGTTAGTAAACACATTACATAGCTTTGTCAAAGCTAAATCATAGGTTTAAATCCTTTACGACTTAATGGCCCACCCGCTGCAATTAGGATTCCAAGACGCAATATCACCAATTATAGAAGAGTTATTACACTTTCATGACCACACCTTAATAATTGTGTTCTTAATTAGTACCATAGTACTCTATATCATCACATCAATAATAACAACAAAATTAACACATACTAATACCATAAATGCCCAAGAAGTAGAAATTATTTGAACCATCCTCCCGGCTATCGTCCTAATTACTATCGCATTACCCTCATTACGCGTCTTATACTTAATAGACGAAATTAACAACCCATATTTAACCATCAAAGCTATAGGCCATCAATGATATTGAACCTATGAATACACCGACTACGAAAACCTTGAATTCGATTCATATATAATCCCAACCCAAGACCTACCAAAAGGATACTTTCGATTATTGGAAGTTGATCACCGTATGGTAGTTCCAATAGAATCCCCTATTCGAATATTAATTTCAGCCGAAGACGTCTTACATTCATGAGCAATACCATCATTAGGGGTAAAAACTGATGCCATCCCAGGACGATTAAATCAAACAACCTTCACTATAACACGCCCAGGTATTTTCTACGGACAGTGCTCAGAAATCTGCGGAGCAAACCACAGCTTTATACCAATCGTAGTAGAATCAATCCCATTAAAACATTTCGAAAACTGATCCTCACTTATACTCTCTTAACATTATAGAAGCTAAACAAGGTAGCACTAGCCTTTTAAGCTAGAGAAGGGAAACGCCCGCCTCCCCTTAATGATATGCCACAATTAAACCCTAATCCATGATTATCCATTTTATTAACCACATGGTTAGCCTATATTATAATTTATCAACCAAAAATTATCTCACTCCTACAAACAAACAACATCATTCATGACCCTAAATCCTTAAATACTAACCCCTGAAACTGACCATGAACGTAACAATTTTTGACCAATTCTTAAGCCCCCAAATCCTAGGATTACCATTAATAACACTAGCCATTATTTTACCATCAATAATATGACCCTCCCAAAATAATCGATGATTAAATAATCGCCTTTCAACTTTACAATCATGGTTTATTAATATAATTACAAAACAACTAATAATACCAATCAATAAACCAGGACATCAATGATCTGCAGTCTTAATATCACTAATTATTTTACTATTGACTATTAATCTATTAGGGTTATTACCATATACATTCACACCAACCACACAACTCTCAATAAATATAGCACTAGCTATTCCACTATGATTAGCCACCGTACTCACAGGATTACGAAACCAAACAACAAAATCATTAGGGCACCTTTTACCAGAAGGCACACCCACTCCACTTATCCCAACCCTTATTATTATTGAAACTATTAGTCTATTAATCCGACCTTTAGCTTTAGGCGTGCGACTAACGGCCAACCTAACAGCTGGACATCTATTAATTCAACTAATCTCTACCACCATCATCGTCCTACTACCAACAGCACCAGTATTATCTATATTAACCTCAATCATCCTACTCTTATTAACACTGTTAGAATTGGCTGTCGCATTAATTCAAGCATACGTATTCGTCTTACTATTAAGCCTATACCTACAAGAAAATGTCTAATGGCCCACCAAACACATGCCTACCACATAGTAGATCCAAGCCCATGACCCCTAACAGGAGCAACAGCAGCATTACTATTAACCTCAGGCCTAGCCATATGATTTCATTATAACTCAACAACACTAATAACCTTAGGCCTACTAGCTACACTCATGACAATAATACAATGATGACGGGATATTGTACGAGAAAGTACATTTCAAGGACACCACACCATACCTGTACAAAAAGGCCTACGATACGGAATAATCCTATTTATTACATCAGAAATTTTCTTTTTTATTGGCTTTTTCTGAGCTTTCTACCATTCAAGTCTAGCCCCAACCCCAGAACTAGGAGGAAATTGACCTCCAACAGGAATCCACCCATTAAATCCATTCGAAGTCCCTTTATTAAACACAGCAGTACTATTAGCTTCAGGAGTAACAATCACCTGAGCCCACCATAGCCTAATAGCAGCTAATCGAAACCAATCAATTCAAGCACTAACTATTACCGTTGCACTAGGCCTATACTTCACAGCCCTCCAGGCCATAGAATATTATGAGGCACCATTCACAATCGCCGACGGAGTCTACGGCTCCACATTCTTCGTGGCAACAGGATTTCATGGCCTACATGTAATTATTGGATCAACATTCCTAATCGTGTGTCTACTACGACTAATCAAATTCCACTTCACCACTACCCACCACTTTGGTTTTGAAGCAGCCGCATGATACTGACACTTTGTAGATGTCGTTTGATTGTTCCTATATATTTCAATTTACTGATGAGGTTCATACTTTTCTAATATAACCAGTATAAATGACTTCCAATCATTTAGTTTCAGTTAAAAGCCTGAAGAAAAGTAATGAATACAACAACCTCACTTATTATTCTAGCATTAACCATCTCGATCATCCTAATTATACTTAATAACCAATTAACTGTAACAAAACCGAACAATGAAAAACTATCCCCATACGAATGCGGGTTTGACCCATTAAAAACCATACGCCTGCCATTCTCAATTCGCTTTTTCCTTAGTAGCAATTCTATTTCTACTGTTTGACTTAGAAATCGCACTCCTTCTGCCCCTCCCATGAGCCATTCAATTAACAACCCCTATACACACCCTTACATGAACTATTACTATCCTTCTCCTCCTAACATTTGGTTTCATTTACGAATGAACTCAAGGAGGACTAGAATGAGCAGAATAGGTAACTAATTTAAATTAAAAATAACTAATTTCGACTTAGCTAATCATGATTAATAAACATGGTTACCTTATGACACCCTTACACCTCAGCTATTTTATAGCATTTATTATCAGCCTAACAGGATTTATACTTCACCGAACCTCTTTAATCTCAACCTTATTATGCTTAGAAACTATAATATTATCATTATTTATCGCCACATCATTATACCCAATCCAACTCCAAACCACATCATTCATATTAAACCCTATATTAATCCTGACATTCTCAGCATGTGAAGCTAGCCTTGGGTTGTCCTTACTAGTAGCATCATCACGAACCCATAACCCAAACAACCTACAGAACCTCAACCTCTTACAATGTTAAAAATTATTATCCCAACAATCATATTAATCCCTACCACTACAATATGTAAACCAACACAATTATGATATACCACATTAATTCACAGCATACTAATTTCATTATTAAGCCTACAACTATTTTATCCCTCATTACAACCAATCATAAACTTCTCAAATCATAACCTAGCAACAGACCAAACATCAACCCCTCTAATTATTTTATCATGCTGACTCACCCCATTAATAATCTTAGCTAGCCAAAATCACCTATCAGCAGAACCCTTATCACGAAAACGAACCTTCATTATTACTACAATCATTCTCCAAATATTACTAATCATAACATTCTCAACCACAGACCTAATAATATTTTTCGTACTTTTCGAGGCCACACTAATCCCAACACTAATAATAATTACACGATGAGGCAATCAAATAGAACGACTAAACGCCGGAACCTATTTTCTATTTTACACACTAATAGGATCACTACCCCTATTAGTTGCTTTACTATCTTTATATTCCAACACAAATTCACTCTCCATCCTCACTATACAATTAAACCCAACAATATTAAAAAACACATGAACAAATTCAATATGACTGCTAGCCGCACTAACTGCCTTTATAATTAAAATACCACTATACGGTTTACATTTATGACTACCAAAAGCACATGTTGAAGCCCCAATCGCAGGATCAATAATTTTAGCTGCCATTCTACTAAAACTCGGTGGATACGGCATTATCCGAATTATATCAACCACTAATTTCTTATCAAAAACACCATATTACCCATTCATGATTTTAGCATTATGAGGAATTATCATAACAAGCCTAATCTGCCTACGCCAAACAGACCTAAAATCACTAATCGCCTACTCATCCGTAAGCCATATAGGCCTTGTTACCGCTGCAACACTTACACAAACAGAATGAGCCTACACCGGAGCCATCACCCTTATAATTGCCCACGGCCTAACATCATCATTATTATTTTGTCTAGCTAATACAAACTACGAACGAATCCACAGCCGAACATTACTATTAACCCAAAACATACAACTATTACTCCCTCTAATAGGTACATGATGACTACTAGCTAGCTTAACCAATATAGCTCTTCCACCAACCATCAATCTCATGGGAGAATTAACAATTATTACATCACTATTCAATTGATCTAACACCACAATTATCATTACAGGATTAGGCACTCTAATCACTGCCACCTATACCTTACATATGTTCTCCTCGACCCAATGAGGAGAACTACCACAACACATTAAAATCATAACACCATCACACACACGAGAACATCTCATTATAATACTCCACATCCTACCCATAATATTATTAATAATAAAACCAGAACTAATCTGAGGCTCACCCTACTGTTAATATAGTTTAAAGTCAAACATTAGACTGTGGCTCTAAAAATAGAAGTTTAAACCTTCTTATAAACCGAGAAAGTAATAATAGGGACTGCTAATTTCTATTGCCTGAGATTAAATTCACAGCTTTCTCACTTTCAAAGGATAACAGCTATCCACTGGTTTTAGGAACCACAACCTCTTGGTGCAATTCCAAGTGAAAGTAATGACAGCACTTTTTAACTCAACACTACTACTAGCACTTATAATCCTCACCATCCCACTTATAAACTTACCATTAAGCATAAAACCAAAAACCGCTGTAAAAATGGCATTCTTCATCACCATAATTCCACTAACCATATTTATCTCCTCTAACACTGAATCTATTATTACTAACTGGTCTTGAACAATAACCTCAACATTCACAATATCAATAAGCTTAAAATTCGACCAATACTCCATCATATTTATCCCAGTAGCCCTTTACGTAACCTGATCCATCCTAGAGTTCACCCACTGATATATAACATCAGACCCCTGCATTACAAAATTCTTCAAATACCTATTAATCTTCCTAATCGCCATAATAACACTAGTTACCGCCAACAATATATTCCAATTCTTTATTGGATGAGAAGGCGTTGGAATTATATCTTTCATATTAATCGGCTGATGACACAGCCGACTAGAAGCCTGCTCATCAGCCCTACAAGCCATTATCTACAACCGCGCAGGCGATATCGGATTAATTCTCACCATAGCCTGAATAGCAACAAACCTCAACTCATGAGAACTTCAACAAATCTTCTCCCACACCAACCCAGTCCCATTACTCCCACTATTAAGCCTTACCCTAGCAGCAACTGGAAAATCAGCCCAATTTGGACTTCACCCATGACTGCCAGCAGCAATAGAAGGCCCTACCCCAGTCTCAGCCCTACTCCACTCCAGCACTATAGTTGTAGCAGGTATTTTCCTACTTATCCGAACCCACCCAATACTTTCAACAAACAACACAGCCCTTACAATCTGCCTTTGCCTTGGTGCTTTAACTACCCTATTTACAGCAATTTGTGCTACCACCCAAAATGATATTAAAAAAATCATTGCCTTCTCTACATCCAGCCAACTAGGTTTAATAATAGTAACCATTGGCCTTAATCAACCACAACTAGCCTTCCTTCACATCACAATGCATGCCTTCTTCAAAGCAATATTATTCCTGTGTTCCGGTTTAATCATTCACAGCTTAAACAATGAACAAGACATTCGAAAAATAGGAGGACTACATAAACCCCTCCCAATTACCTCCTCATGCCTAACTATTGGAAGCCTAGCCTTATCAGGATTTCCATTCCTAACAGGATTTTACTCCAAAGACACTATCATCGAAACCATAAACACATCCAATATAAACGCCTGAGCCCTCCTTCTAACATTAGCCGCAACCTCACTTACAGCAGCCTATAGCCTACGAATCACAATTCTTGTTCAAATAGGACAACCACGATTTCAACCCATACTTCCAATTAATGAAAACTACTACACAGCAACTAACCCTATCATTCGATTAGCAGCAGGAAGTATTATTGCCGGCTTACTAATCTCACTAAACACAACCCCAATAAAAACACCACAAATAACCATGCCCAACCATATAAAAATATCAGCATTAATCATAACAATCATAGGCTTAACCCTAGCTCTCGAACTAATCACAATAACCAACAAAAGCACTAAACCATCAAAAACTCATACCTTTTCAAACCTATTAATTTACTTCAACACCTTAATCCACCGCTCATTTACCCTCCTTAACCTAAAATTTAGCCAAAACACTGCAACACACCTAACCGACCTAATTTGATACGAAAACATCGGCCCAAAATGAATAACAAAGTCACAAACAAACCCTATCACAACAATATCCTCACAAAAGGGGTTAATTAAAATTTATCTTACCTCATTCCTCCTATCGATCACTATACTCCTTCTCACCTAATAGAACGAACAGTCCCCCAAGCCAAACCACGCACTAGATCCAATACAACAAACAATGTTAACAATAAACCTCAACCCGCAATCAAAAATATTACACACCCATAATAATAAAACCACGACACCCCAACATAATCCATACGAACATTAAACAAACCACTAGCATCCATCACCACATCACCATACCCCTCTAAACTTCACTTATCAAAACAATACACAACTGCACCAACAACAAACAAAACATAACTAACCATACAAAATAAATCCCCATACCCACGCCAAGCCGAAGGGTAAGGATCCCCCGTCAAAGCTACAGAATAAGCAAAAACCACTAACATACCCCCCAAATAAATTAAAAATAAAACCAAAGAAATAAATGACCCACCCACCCCAACCAACATTAAACACCCAAATACTGCCCCAAAAACCAAACCAACAACTCCATAATAAGGAGAAGGCCCAGAAGCCACACTAATAACCCAAAAAACAAAACAAACCTCAAATAAAAACATAAAAAACACCATTATTCTTGCCTGGGTTTTAACCAAGACTAATGGTTTGAAAAACCACCGTTGTATTCAACTACAAAAATTTTATGGCCACCAATCTACGAAAATCCCACCCAATAATTAAAATCATTAACAACTCATTAATTGACCTACCAAGTCCATCCAACATTTCCATTTGATGAAACTTTGGATCACTATTAGGAGCTTGCCTAATACTCCAAATCATTACAGGTTTATTCCTAGCCATACATTATTCACCAAACATCTCAACAGCCTTCTCATCAATCGCCCACATTACCCGAGATGTACAATACGGTTGACTAATCCGCAACATACATGCTAATGGCGCCTCACTATTCTTCATATGTATTTATCTACACATTGGACGAGGTCTATACTACGGATCCTACCTTTATAAACAAACTTGAAACATTGGTGTAATTCTCCTACTACTAACCATAGCCACCGCATTCATAGGCTACGTCCTACCATGAGGACAAATATCATTTTGAGGCGCCACAGTTATTACAAATTTACTCTCAGCTATTCCATATATTGGTACTATCATAGTACAATGGGTATGAGGCGGTTTCTCCGTAGATAACGCCACTCTAACACGATTCTTCACCCTACATTTTTTATTACCATTTATTATCACAGGTCTAACCATAATCCACCTGCTTTTCTTACACGAAACAGGATCAAACAACCCAACAGGACTTAACTCAAACATTGACAAAATCCCATTCCACCCCTACTTCTCATACAAAGACCTTCTAGGATTCATAATAACACTCACCCTACTTCTAGCCATCGCCATATTTTACCCAAACCTACTAGGAGACCCAGATAACTTCACACCAGCCAACCCACTATCCACCCCACCTCACATCAAACCAGAATGATACTTCCTATTCGCCTACGCTATCCTACGATCCATCCCTAATAAACTAGGAGGTGTACTAGCCCTATTATTCTCCATTCTAGTACTATTTATCCTACCTTTATTACACACATCAAAACAACGAACACTAACATTCCGCCCTATTACCCAAACACTATTCTGGTTATTTGTAGCCAACCTTATAGTACTGACATGAATTGGAGGAAAACCAGTAGAAAACCCATTCATCATTATCGGCCAAGCATCCTCCATCCTTTACTTCATAATCCTATTAGTACTAATACCAATCTCAAACATAATTGAAAATAAAACAACCAACTAAACTACTCAAGTAGCTTAATAACTAAAGCATTGGTCTTGTAAACCAAAGAATGAAGGCTTCCCAACCTTCCTAGAGTACACCACTTCACACATCAAAAGAAAAGGCTTCTAAACCTTCTTCCCCGGTCCCCAAAACCGGAATTTTATATTAAACTATCCTTTGCTTACGCTTTTTTTCTTCTCCCGCGCCCAAGAGACATTCTACCCCTATATTTTACGCTTTTTTTCTTCTCCCGCGCCCAAGAGACATTCTACCCCTATATTTTACGCTTTTTTTCTTCCCCGGTCCCCAAAACCGGAATTTTATATTAAACTACCCTTTGCTTACGCTTTTTTTCTTCTCCCGCGCCCAAGAGACATTCTACCCCTATATTTTACGCTTTTTTTCTTCTCCCGCGCCCAAGAGACATTCTACCCCTATATTTTACGCTTTTTTTCTTCTCCCGCACCCAAGAGACATTCTATTACACCCATATAACTCTCCTGTACCCAAGAGACATATTACCCCTATTATAACCCCTATGTATTATTGTGCATTCATATATTTTCCCTAAGCATATCACCAGTAATATTACTGCTAATCGTACTAATTACATTATATGATTAATTTTACATATACAGTATTTAATACATGGCTATTATTCCTCGACATTCAAACAATGGATTACGGATACACTTATTTGTACCTGTTTTACAACATGAATATCGCCACAGTACCTGTTTATCTCTTATTCTACCAACTCCCGAGAAATAAGCAACCCTTGTTAGTAAGATACAACATCACCAGTTTCAGGTCCATTGATAGTTGGCGTACATAACTGATCTATATCTGGCATCTGGTTGTTTTTTCAGGCACATAACACTATTAAAGTTCATACGTTTCCTTTTAAGAGGCCATCGGTTAATGTGTTCTATACATTCATCTTATAACCTTCCATCACTTGCTTACAGGCATATAGTTGCTCTCTTTTTTCTCTCTGTGGTCTCAGGCCCCCATCTATGATGTCTGCCGACTCAATTAAACTGGACTTACGTTCAAATTGTTTACTCCACACACACACTAAGAAGGTGCTAATTAATTAATGCTTGAAGGACATAAAATTTATAAAAAACTTACGACACTAAATTACACACATACACATACACATACACATACACATGCACATGCACATGCACATGCACATGCACACACATGCACACACATGCACATGCACACACGCACACATACACATACACATACACACACATACACATACACACACATACACATACACACACACACGCACACATACACGCACACATACACGCACACATACACATACACGCGCACACACACACACACACACACACACACACACACACACACATACACATACACATACATACATATTTTTTAGCTAAACCCCCCTACCCCCCGTTAAACTAGCATTAATCCGCATAGCCACATAATCTCGTCAAACCCCAAAATCCGAGATGACTACACTGATGTAACACTAGCTTTTTGTAAGTAAATTGTAGTAATAACTCACATTTATTTTTATATATATCATATATATCATATATATCATATATATCATATATATCATATATATATCATATATATATCATATATATATATATCATAATTTAACTTAATTCAAATATTTTTACCCATAGTACAGCACCTTAAACAAATAAAATTTACTCCACGACACAGTACATGCCGTAATATTTTAAGTTATATCATATATATCATATATATCATATATATCATATATATCATATATAGCATATACCAAAGATGCTTATAAACCTACTCCTATGCC